CGCATCCAACTCCGTTTGTTAGAACAGCTTCCGTTGAGTCTCTGCACCTATCCTTTTTTTTTAGCGCTTATTTTTATAAAACCAGATTTGGTTCAGGATTGCCCATTTTTAATTCCAGGGTTTCTCTGAATTTGAAAGTTATCACTTGGTAGGTTTCCATACCAAGGCTCAATCCAATTAAGTCCGTAGCGTCTACCAATTTCGCCATATCCCCCTACTTACAAAGTAAGTAGGATATCATTATCCTAACATTTTTATTTCAGTTATATTATGATTCAATATACACTCAATATATAATATTGATTCATACATAACATATATATAGTATATTATACTACATATATAGTATATTATACTACATATATAGTATATATAGGATTAATAGTATTATTATAGGTAGATATATTTTTTACCTAATTTTTATTATTTTTAGCGTTCAATTTTTAATACTTGAACGATCGATTCTTTTTGTTTTTGTGTTAGTCCTTATCGAACGAAAAATAACTAAAAGGAATTTTAATTATTCTATATATTGAATAATTTAATATCTCTAACAAATCTAATGGCTATAACTAAAAATTCCCTTTTTAATAAAAATTTTAATAAAAAAACAATTTAAACTGAACGAATTTAAATAAATTCATTTAATTTTTCGATTTTATATTTATAGATATTTAAAATTTTAAATAGACTCCGCTAATTTATTTAAAGTTGTTTGTTTCAATTATGTAATAAAAATTGAAACAAATTAATGGGTTTTTTAAATAAAATTTGATTACTAAATCTAAATATAGTATAGTAAAACCCATTAAAAAAATTTTACTATTTAAGATATCGATAATCATATATTTGATAAAAGAAAAGAATCAAATTAGATATTAATTATTATGTGACGAGTTAATAGCGAAAATTCCTGTAGTTTACTAAATTCCTGTGTGTATACAATTTATATTATGTGAGCCCACTTAGCTCAGAGGTTAGAGCATCGCATTTGTAATGCGATGGTCATCGGTTCGATTCCGATAGCGGGCTTTTCTCCATCTGTTTTATTTTTTTCATAGTTGAAAATGGGAAATCAAAGAAATTGAAAAGGCTTCTTATACTTTTCCCAAATGGCACCCTTGTAGTATCTCCTAAGAAATTCTAATAAAAAATTGAAGGAGTTTTTTATATGTCCACTAAATCAATCAAGAAAAGAGCCCTTACTTTTTTTGATGTTTATATTCTTATTAGAATAATTTCTATTCATATGAAAAAAAATATGTTTTAAGAGTTTTTAGTATTTACTCGTTTTAGATTATTTAATCTAAATACGATAAATTAGATATATAATCTATTAAGGCCAGGATATTAAGAGAATTAATCTAATTATTCTTTCTAGTATAATATTTCAATAAATTTTTATCAATTTTTTATTGAATTTACATTTTATGTTGTATTTTTATTTTTTTATATTTATCCTTTAGTTTAATTTCATATTTCATTTCGGTTTATGCAACTTCATAAGGAGTCTTTATGTCGCGTTACAGAGGACCACGTTTCAAAAAAATACGTCGTCTGGGTGCTTTACCGGGACTAACAACTAAAAAGCCTAGAACAGGAAACGATTTTAGAAACCAATTACGCCCCGGTAAAAAATCTCAATATCGTATTCGTTTAGAAGAAAAACAAAAATTACGCTTTCATTATGGTCTTACAGAACAACAATTACTTAAATACGTTCATATCGCCGGAAAAGCAAAAGGGTCAACAGGTCAAGTTTTACTACAATTGCTTGAAATGCGGTTGGATAACATCCTTTTTCGATTAGGTCTAACTTCGACTATTCCTCAAGCCCGCCAATTGGTTAACCATAGACATATTTTAGTTAATGGTAGTATAGTAGATATACCAAGTTATCGCTGCAAACCCCGCGATATTATTATCGTGAGAGATAAACAAAAATCTAAGTCTATGGTTCAAAAGTATATGGATTCATCCTCCCGGGAGGAATTGCCAAAACATTTGGCCCTTCATCCATTCCAATATAAAGGATCGGTCAATGAAATACTAGATAGTAAATGGGTCGGTTTGAAAATAAATGAATTGCTAGTTGTAGAATATTATTCTCGTCAGACTTAAATCTAACTAAAATAATAAGTAAAATAATAAGAATTTGGACAATTTTACCCTCCCTTTACACCCATATAAAGAGTAAGGGGTTTTTCCGAGGATTTTTTCCTGTTCATGTCTCGTATCATAGATTGATAGGGAGGATTTAATTCCTTGTCCATTCTTTCTAGTATTTTAAATATTATAGCAATTGGGATTAGGAATAGCGAAAATATATCCAAGAAAGCCCTAACTGTTGCAATAATTAATCGTGTATTTTATTTTAGATATTGCGTTTAATAACATTAACGTTATTGAATTAGGTGACGGGTACGGAAAGAGAGGGATTCGAACCCTCGGTAAACAAAAGCCTACATAGCATTTCCAATGCTACGCCTTGAACCACTCGGCCATCTCTCCTACATAATGATAAAGTTGCTAATAAATCGAAAAAATAGTTTTGGTTTTTGGATAAAAGCATACACTCTATTTTAATTTAACTAAAAAAAAAGTAAAAAACTTTTTAAAATCTTAGTAGAGTTTACGAAGATGGGACTCCTTATTTTTTATAATTTTTCTACCGGATTAAATAAATTAGTTGGACTCACTTCACCGATTGCTCATTTTTTTATACTATTTTTAATGGCGCTTTTTAGATCCTCGTTTTTTTTAGTTTAGACCTTTATTCTATTTTATTTTCATCCATGATAGAGCAATTATTCAACTCTTTTTACTCTTTGGATCATAATTTACTCAAAACTTATTGAATTTTCCTACAGCTTCAAATAAATTCGGTAATTCTTCAACTTTGATGCAATCTAAAAATTTTCCAATCTTTTTAATACAACTATATATTCATTTCGATGAAATCGAACCGTTCTCAATATTTCTTAGTCAATATTTCTTAGTTTTTATGGATTCCTGCAAAAAATAATTTGAGTATAAGTTTAATTTTAATGAGTCTGGTTTTATGTTATTTTGTATTGTAAAATTCCTTTAATTGTGGGATTATTTTCCCACGAAGGGAATTAAAATAAATTATAGCATGAATTTCTGCCTATGTCTAGATCTGGAATAACTGGAAATTTTATTGATAAGACCTTCTCTATTGTAGCCAATATCTTATTACGAATAATTCCGACAACTTCGGGAGAGAAGGAGGCATTCGCTTATTACAGAGATGGTGCGATTTGATTCTTTTTTTTTTTTAGTTATTTTCTACTTTATCTTTAATTTTTATAATTGAATTTCTTTATATTTTTTAATGTTCTTAGGAGAAAGTAGCATGATACTTATTCGGGATATAAGGAATAAAAATTATTTTAAATAAATCTACGCTTGTTGAAGGTGAAGTTTGTAAATAAATCAAGCCCTTCTGTCGTGTATCCCCGATTAATGCAACCTTAAATGCTTCAATTGTTGATTATAAGTATTGAGCGAAAGGTTACACCTATGCTTGTGTTAGGTCAAACCTCCTCCACTAGTACTAATAGGAGGCATAGAGGAAGAGGCACTACTCTTCGGAATCAACAACAGGAAACCTTTGTTATAAATTATACTTTTTCCTTATTAGGATCAGGACTCGCAAGAATGGTTGGGACAACAAACACCCATCTCGTTCGTGTTTGGATACCCGTATAACCATAGAAAACTGTTGAAGTGACTAATTCCTAAAAATTACGCGGCATTTAGACAAAAAAATTGCAGGAGTCACCCCTTTTTTATCTAGTATCAACAGACTTGATGTTGATAAAAAATCTTTTACAAAAAGGTTGGTTAGAGATTTCTTGTAAAAACACCAGCCCCACTTAGTTTATAATGAGAATATTTCAATCTTTTTTTATTCCATGTATTAGTATCATTATGTACATAAAGGAGGAGCCGTATGAGATGAAAATCTCATGTACGGTTCTGAAACGGAGATTTTTTGAATCGAATGACGACCGTAACGGATGTCGGCTCAATCCGAAGGAAATTATGCGGAAGCTTTACAGAATTATTATGAAGCTATGCGACTAGAAATTGATCCCTATGACCGAAGTTATATACTTTATAACATAGGCCTTATCCACACAAGAAACGGAGAACATACAAAAGCTTTGGAATATTATTTTCGTGCACTAGAGCGAAACCCATTCTTACCACAAGCCTTTAATAATATGGCCGTGATCTGTCATTACGTGCGACTATCTCCACTATAGAAATAAAAAAGGAAAAAGAACAAATTATTTTAAAAATACTATAAAAACCAAATAAATATAGGCTTTCTACATATGTATCGTCCACAACAACGATTTTTATCAGCTGTAGCAACCAAATAAACTTCATAAAATTTTAAGAAGAAATAGGTATGCCTAGATACTTTTATTCGATGGATAAAGGATCCAATTGATAAAAGAAGCGCCGTAAAGAGAAATTCCCGAGGTTTTGGGACAATATAAAAAAAACCTGCTTATTTATGTCTATGTCATGATATGAACTAAAAGTTAGGAATCAACTTATGTAATAGAGTGGATCCCCTAAGGTATTGAGCAGCGGTGTAGCATCAGATCCCAAAGATAGTAAGCCTTTCTTATAAAGGAAAGTCTTTTTCACGGATTCTATAATAAATATCGTTATATATTAAACCGAGATAGTTACCTTTTTATAAAACTCTACTGATGGTGGAAATACCTCTACTTTAATAAAGGCGGGAGAAAAGATAAAACTGAGTAAATTAATAATAAAAATTCAAGTTTGAAACTCATAACTTCTTGTTCTTTTGGTATAAAAAATGGGATGGATCCACGAGAAATCTCATTTAATTAAATATGGTAGATTAAAAAAACGTACACCAAAAGAGCTTGACCGTTGAGCCGTATGAGGTCGGAAACTCTCAAGTACGGTTCTAAGGGAAGGAATTTACCCCC